AATTTATAACACAAGTATTCAATTAGTTCGGACTTGCTTAGTATTAAATTGGGACCAAAAACAAAACGGTTCCAAAAAAGAGGTTTATGCCTCCTTTGTTGAGGTAAGGGCAAATGATCTAATTCGTGATTTCATAAGAATTGAGTTAGTCAAAGTCAAGTCCACTCTTTCATATAGCGGAAAAAGATATAATATAACAGATTCGGGATTGATTCCCAATAAGGGGCTAGATCGCGCCAATATCAATCCCTTTCATTCCAAGGGGAAGTTTCAATTACTTACCCAACAGCAAGGAACTATTGGTACGTTGTTGAATCAACATAAGGAATGCCAATCTTTTATAATTTTGTCATCATCCAACTGTTTTCGAATTAGTCCATTCAAGGGTTCGAAATATAACAATGCGATATTGGATCCCCTAATCCCAATTAGGTATTTGTTGGGTCCCTTAGGTACTATTGTACCTAAAATAACGAATTTTTATTCATCTTACCATTTATTAACTCATAATCAAATCTCGTTAAAGAAATATTTACTACTTAATAATTTTAAGCAGACTTTTAAAGTACTTCAAGTACTTAAATATTGTTTAATGGATGAAAATAGAAGAATTTATAATCCCAATTCATGCAGTAATATAATTTTGAATCCATTCCATTTAAATTGTTGTTTTCTTCATCACGATTCTGGTGAGGAGACATCCACAATAATTTGCCTTGGGCAATTTATTTGTGAAAATGCATGTTTATTTAAATATGGGCCACACATAAAAAAATCCGGTCAAATTTTAATTGTTCATGTTGACTCCTTAGTTATAAGATCGGCTAAGCCCTATTTGGCTACCCCAGGAGCAACAGTTCATGGTCATTATGGAGAAATCCTTTATGAAGGAAAGACACTAGTTACATTTATATATGAAAAATCAAGATCTGGTGACATAACGCAGGGTCTTCCAAAAGTGGAACAGGTCTTAGAAGTGCGTTCAATTGATTCAATATCGATGAACCTCGAAAAGAGAGTCGAAAGTTGGAACGAACGTATACCAAGAATTCTTGGAATCCCCTGGGGATTCTTGATTGGAGCTGAGCTAACCATAGCCCAGAGTCGTATCTCTTTGGTTAATAAAATTCAAAAGGTTTATCGATCTCAGGGAGTACAGATCCATAATAGACATATAGAGATCATTGTACGTCAAATAACATCAAAAGTGTTGGTTTCAGAAGATGGAATGTCTAATGTTTTTTCACCCGGAGAATTAATCGGATTGTTGCGAGCGGAACGAGCAGGACGTGCTTTAGACGAAGCGATCAATTATCGGGCAATCTTATTGGGAATAACGAGGACATCCCTGAATACTCAAAGTTTCATATCCGAAGCGAGTTTTCAAGAAACCGCTCGAGTTTTAGCAAAAGCCGCTTTACGAGGTCGTATTGATTGGTTGAAAGGACTGAAAGAGAACGTTGTTCTGGGGGGGCTTATTCCTGTTGGTACTGGATTCAAAAAATTAGTACACCATTCAAGGGAAAACAAAAATATTTATTTGGAAATAAAAAGGAAAAATTTATTCGAGTTGGAAATGGGAGATATTTTGTTATACCATAGAGAATTATGTGCTCCAAACAATTTTCATGGGACATCACAACAACCATTTACGCGATTTTCCTAAGAAGAGATTCATTCTTTTTACTTTAACTATTTGGTTAGGTTGGTCCAATTATTTATATTAATTTAGTAATAAAAAAATAAGTAATTAAAAGAAATTAATGGTTTGGACTATATATCAAGGGTCAATCCACGGTAGAAGGTTCCGTCGGAACAATTATTTATTTCAGGGTATCTTGTCGCTTTTTTTTTAATAAAAAAAAAGAGGAAGTGTGGGGAAATGCGGGGAAAAATGATAAAAAGATATTGGAACATCAATTTAGGAGAAATGATGGAAGCGGGAGTGCACTTTGGTCATGGTACTCGAAAATGGAATCCTAGAATGGCCCCTTACATCTCTGCAAAGCGTAAAGGTATTCATATTATAAATCTTACGAGAACTGCTCGTTTTTTATCAGAAGCCTGTGATTTAGTTTTTAATGCAGCAAGTAGTGGAAAAACCTTTTTAATCGTTGGTACCAAAAATAAAGTAGCGGATTTAGTAGCATCAGCTGCAATAGGGGCTCGGTGTCATTATGTTAATAAAAAATGGCTCGGTGGTATGTTAACGAACTGGTCCACTACGGAAACGAGACTTAATAAGTTCAGGGACTTAAGAGCAGAACAAAAGATGGGGAAACTCAATCATCTTTCCAAAAGAGATGCAGCAATGTTGAAGAGAAAATTATCTACCTTGCAAACATATTTGGGTGGGATCAAATATATGACGGGGTTACCCGATATTGTAATCATCGTTGATCAGCAAGAAGAATATACGGCTCTTCGAGAATGTGTCATTTTAGGGATTCCTACTATTTGTTTAATTGATACAAATTGTGACCCGGATCTCGCAGATATTTCGATTCCAGCTAACGATGATGCTATAGCTTCAATTCGATTCATTCTTAACAAATTAGTATTCGCAATTTGCGAGGGTCGTTATAGCTATATAAGAAATCGTTGATTATGATTAAGAATAATAAAATTAATTAATTGTTTGGGAACTCGATCGATTTATTGGATCGGTTACTATTCTTGAACTTTAAAAAGAGATAGAGATAAAAATGGGGATATTTATATTATGTTATGTGATTTTTTAGTATCCTAAAATTTAAATTTATTGGTATCCTAAATTCAATTTGTATTAAAAGATGATTAATGTTGGTGAGTTGAGAAAGAGATGGTTGAATCAAAATAATTTTTTAAGTTCGATTTATATCAGAGGACAATATGAATGCTATACCATGTTCCATTAAAATACTCAATGGGTTATACGATATATCGGGTGTAGAAGTAGGCCAACATTTATATTGGCAAATAGGAGGTTTACAAATCCATGCCCAAGTACTTATCACTTCTTGGGTCGTAATTGCTATCTTATTAGGTTCAGTCATAATAGCAGTTCGGAATCCACAAACAATTCCGACCGACGGTCAGAATTTCTTCGAATATGTCCTTGAATTTATTCGAGACTTGAGTAAAACTCAGATTGGAGAAGAATATGGCCCTTGGGTTCCCTTTATTGGAACTATGTTCCTATTTATTTTTGTTTCTAACTGGTCAGGTGCTCTTTTACCTTGGAAAATTATACAGTTACCTCATGGGGAGTTAGCTGCGCCCACGAATGATATAAATACTACTGTTGCTTTAGCTTTACTCACGTCAGTGGCATATTTTTATGCGGGTCTTACCAAAAAAGGATTGGGATATTTTGGGAAATACATCCAACCAACTCCAATACTTTTACCAATTAACATCCTAGAAGATTTTACAAAACCTTTATCTCTTAGTTTTCGACTTTTTGGGAATATATTGGCTGATGAATTAGTAGTTGTTGTTCTTGTTTCTTTAGTACCTTCAGTAGTTCCTATCCCCGTTATGTTTCTTGGATTATTTACAAGTGGTATTCAAGCTCTTATTTTTGCAACTTTAGCCGCGGCTTATATAGGTGAATCCATGGAGGGTCATCATTGATTAGCTTTTTTAATAGTCTTTTTTCACTTACCCGAAGTCATGCATGATTCCAAATACGCACTTGGTTGGGCAACATAATACATATATATTTGTATCTATATATGTATGGATCACCTAATCTCGTAGGAGGGAAGACAGACGATATTACGGAATTGGAAAAATATGGGTTAGGGGGTCAAGTCAAACTAGATATATGTAATGTCTATAAGTCTAACCCTTACATATGTTTCGAAGAATGATTCTAAAAGCCAATTCAATATAAAAATAAAATGCAGGTGGTTTACATTATGGAAGAAACAAATGTATATGTGATATTAGATATTTACTAGTTATATAGGGATTATCCCTATGGACTATATATTATATATTTTTATATTTTATTTATTCCTATTTCTTTCCCAGTATATTATTAATATCTATTTATATATTTATATTATTACTATAATACTATTTATTATTACTATATTGAATGTTGATTCTTTTATTTTTTTTTTAACCACACTGCATTTCGTTTAGATGGATTACAATACAATATAAGTCTTTCTTTTTCGTCTGTAATTGTAGATTGAATGAAAAAACAGATGAACGTACAGATATAGAAAGTAAGTAAAGAACGAAGAATTGAATGAAAGAATGGTTCGAAACTAAGAAATGCAATAAGTAGAACTATATGCATATGAGTTTACAAAGATTTGATCATGGGTAGAAACTAAAAAAAAAAAAAAGAGATATCGAAGTCATTCTGACGATTCACTAATATTATAATTTCAATTCAGAGTTTTTAATTACTTTGACCCGATAGATCGTAGTGATAAAATGTAGTGATAAAATAAGTAATAATGCATTGGTTGATTGTATCATTAACCATTTATTTTTTTTGTACGAGGAACTTACTATGAATCCACTGATTTCTGCCGCTTCCGTTATTGCTGCTGGATTGGCCGTAGGGCTTGCTTCCATTGGACCTGGAGTTGGCCAAGGTACTGCTGCGGGCCAAGCTGTAGAAGGTATTGCGAGACAACCAGAAGCGGAAGGTAAAATACGAGGTACTTTATTGCTTAGTCTAGCTTTTATGGAAGCTTTAACAATTTACGGACTGGTCGTGGCATTAGCACTTTTATTTGCAAATCCTTTTGTTTAATTTAATCCTAAAATTAGAAATGTGAAAACGTACGTTATGCGCTTCTTTCTTAGTCTTAGTTTATTTTATTAACTTGGACTTGCCGTTTGCTTCTTCTAATTATATCAACACTTTAATCCTAACAATTACTTATGAGACAATACCCCGGAAAGGGCTTATTTGAGGATGAGGAATTCACGGATCCGATCGCTTTCTTCCTTCCCATTCCCACCCTTAGTACAAGGGAAACCCCTTATTAAGAAAC